AAATGTAAAGGAATTGATAAAACAGTACTAAAAACATAATTTTGTCACTTAGACCTATTAAGGCCATAGGGTTTTGTATAGACAAAAGAAAAATAAAATGATTCAAATTATAAAATTATATTTATATAATATTACATAATTACATATTCGAATTTGATAAAAATAAAAAGATTCAGTATTTGGGAGATAAAGACACAAAAATCAGAAACAATATAGAATCCCTTTTTTGAACACTTAACCGACGAATTTCGTCGTTCAAAAAATGATTCGCAGAGAAGAGAGATATTTGTACTTTACTGATTTTTGAGTAGAATACCATTTTAAGTGTACAAGAAGGGTTGCATTAATTAAACACGTATGCGGATGGCTATAATATCCGACTTCTCTTTTATTTTATTACCTTCTATTCGGGACAGCCCGTGTCGTGCTTTATCAAACGAAAATCTCTATTCCATGCAAAAATGAAGTAGAATAATTTTATGATAATTCCCTAGCAACAACATATCTAAATAATAGATATCGGTAATTTATGTTCTGGGGTTTACATAGACTCATATGTTTTGTTATAATTGAAATTGAGAAGGATTTTTTGATTAAAAAAACAAATACTGATTAGTTTTGTCTCAATTTGTATTTTCTTATGTATGTCATTAGTAAAACACAAATTTTAGATTCAAATCCCAGAATAGTTCATGAATTCGAAGTAAGCATAAGCAGTCAATAGTTAATGGTTCCAATTTGTCGGCTGAAAATCCACAATGCTAAAAACACTCTCTCGCTTTTCTATTGAGAAATCACATGTGGATTTTCAGATACTTGAGATACTATAGAATCAATCGAAGGAATAGATCAAATCCAAAACAAAAAAAGTGAAGGGGTGCTTTTTTAGGAATTAAGGAAAACAGGACTTAAAATGCAAGTACAATAAAAATTCAGTAATCCGAGAAGATTTTTGTATCATTTTGGCGGCATGGCCGAGTGGTAAGGCGGGGGACTGCAAATCCTTTTTCCCCAGTTCAAATCCGGGTGTCGCCTGATCAAACAACAAACCCGAAATCTCTTCTTTTCTTCTGTTCTGCTGATATAACTCGGAGAATAATTCTCCGGTAGAAACAGAGGAAACAGACTGTTGATACTTTGTTTTGTTTGATTCTAAACATTTGGTCTGAGGTTTTTCGAAAAGAAAAGATTGTGAATCCTCGTTCGCATCTAGGATTCAAGGAAATATTATAATCTATTCTAAATATTATAATCTATTCTATAGTAGGGGGCTTTCAAGACTTTTTGATTTCCTTATATTACTAAGGGACTGTCTAATGGCTGGATCTTGGATTAGATTGTAGAGCCTGCTAAGAAATCTTTAATTTTGGAAAGGGGCGGAAATTGCGTTATATACGACGGACTTGCGAGAATCTCTGAGCGCTGGGGTATCCAATAAATATTAGATTCGATGGAGAATTTTTTTATAGAAAAAAAGAAAGAATTGATTTTCGATAACCCCTAGTCAAGCCCCCTACCCCTCAGAGATAATTGGGAAAGGGGATATGGATTAGGGGAAATAGAGGTCTGTACTAGATAGTGATTTATCTTTTTTAGTGATTTCTCCCTTTCCGTTTTTACTTACGAGGGTCAACAAAACAAAAAGATAGGCCTTATTATTCACATGTTCCTATTCCCTTGGGATATTTTGCTTGTATTTAATCTTTCCCGATTCGAAATCAGAATCGATTTATTGGATTGGTTTCTCAATAGTGTTCGGTCAAAATCCCCTTTTTTGACTCTGCACCATTGATTCCACTATTATTAGTGAGGAATAATTCCTTTGTATTTATAGAGATAGGAGACATAATTCACATGGATATAGTAAGTCTCGCTTGGGCTGCTTTAATGGTAATCTTTACATTTTCCCTTTCACTCGTAGTGTGGGGAAGAAGTGGGCTCTAGAAGTACTACTAATTGAGTTGAGGAATCAAACCGTATCACTTGTTTTATAGATCGTTCTGCAACGCGTTTTGAACTATTTAAAATATCTGAATTTCGAATTTCATTGAAGTCCAATGGAGTAATCTATGATATGAATCATACTCTTTCAATCAAAGAGATATTTGAGCGATTCCCATGTTTGTATTTCGAAAAGAGGGGGATTCAGATGATTATAAATTTATTCCAACCTAAGATTCTTCCGAAATTTTCTATTTCAATAAATGGAATTAGCTCTTACTATCTTTATAGATGGATACTGAGGAAGACCGGACCCCCTTTTTTTGTTTGATTACTTTTCCTTTTTACTGTTCAAAGAACAAGTGGTTTTGTTAAGTGTATACGAACTTTCTCTGAGAAATGATATTATAGTTATAGTAGTTATCTAACGAGAGACTATGCAATAATAAGATCTTGCTTCGGACGAGTCACATATTGGGCATTTATCGCTTGGTTTCTAGGTTTCTAATCTTATAAAGTAGAAAGGCGATTTATGCTTTATCGACTTATTTCATATGATGGTTTGGGCGTTAAAAATAGGTGAGGTTTCCTCTTCCTTATTAGGAAAAGTAAAGGAATTATAATCCTAAAATAAGAATTATCTCAGATTGATCGGAACAAATAGATGTAGCAAATAAATAGAATTGGGTGTTATGTCAATTCCATACAATATATGGAATTAATAGACACATATATATTATATGAACAGAATGTTGTAGATTGATCTATAGAATCTATCTTTATTCTAGATTAAAACTTTATAGAATAAGAGATCGATAGTATGGTAGAAAGAAATAGATGAATCCCTCTTTCTACCATACTATAAAATTCATAGAATACTGCCGATTAAAGTCCGCGCATTTCATTTAAGTTAAGACGCGAAATTGTAATCCTTTTCATTTGACTTCGTCAATTTTTGATAAGAACTCAGAAGGAAAGTTTTATTCAAATACATTTGAAAATTAAATTTAATTAATCATTTTGACTAACTGTTTTTACATAAATGATAAGTAGAAAGGCGGTAGGAACTAGAATGAATAGTGCAGTAGCAATAAATGCAAGAATATTTACTTCCATAATCTCATCGGTTTTTTTACTTCGCAATAACTCGGGATTTAATCCCATAGAGATGATAAATCTTTCGTCTGTAAATTCAATGAATGAATTACCTCTCGATGATCTTGAATGGGATCAATATCATGAATAACAATATCTGATCTATCAAATCAACTAGTAGTCGAGACTTGAATAGTATAACATAGGAAGTTCTTTTATCCATACCGAAAAAAATTTGGATTTCTGAACCAATTAATCCAAAATTCCTTGTATTTATTATCCGTTTCCTTGTTTTTTTCTATAACTTACCTTGCGTCTTGCTTGGATAATCCTCTGATGAAGGATTATCAGATTGCCCTTCCACTTCGATTAGTCGCATAGTTACAAACCTAAACAAACAATAAACGCGAAATGGAAAACATAGGAAAGAAAAAAGAAACAAAGACTCCTTTTTGCTTGGGAATGAAATTATGCCCCCCGACACCCTTTCATAGTTCATAGTAAAGGGTGAAATGAATTGATGTATTTATTGGATATTGGATCCGTCGGGACTGGCGGGGCTCGAACCCGCAGCTTCCGCCTTGACAGGGCGGTGCTCTGACCAATTGAACTACAATCCCAGGGAAATAAGGGATCTAGCAGAAGATTTTCTTCTTTTTTAGCTTCGTATGCGGTATTTCTGAAGGACAAGGTGGGTTATACCATCTCATGGTAGATTGGCGAATTATTGGGCCGAGCTGGATTTGAACCAGCGTAGACATGTTGCCAACGAATTTACAGTCCGTCCCCATTAACCACTCGGGCATCGACCCAGGAAGAATCAATTTTTAGGCTTATTGGTAATCCATGATCGACTTCCTTTCGTAGTACCCTACCCCCAGGGGAATTCGAATCCCCGCTGCCTCCGTGAAAGAGAGGTGTCCTAAACCACTAGACGATGGGGGCTAACTTGCTCAACCGCCCTCATACTATGATCATAGTATGATCAGTTTTTTGAAATTGTCAATATAATGGAATGGTATGATTAGATCTGAGGGATCTTTACGTTTTTCAGAGAATTGTATCGAATTTTTTTATTCGTCATTCATATTCATGAATCGATTATACTGAATCGACATTCTCTATATAAATCTAGTATAGAAATCTATATTCTTTAGAATTGAATAAAAAAAACTTGTAAAAAAAAAAATAAATACTAAAGAACTGGAAAGAATACTAGGGATAGGATTTTTCAGGGAATGATTGGTCCGTCAGAAAAGAAACGGGAGAGATCAGTTCTATTTTTTTTGCTTTCATTCATTGTTAAGATGAGATATACTTATCTCTATCTCACACTAAACCAGGAAAGTAACAACCAATAAATCTAGTAAAATAAATCTATTAAGCGAGATCAACAAGTTATTGAAAATTTTATATAAAAATTTAGTTCAAGGGGACAAGTAGAATCTCTTCATCACATGATTCGATGAAATATCTTGAAATTTATTTTATGTCGAATTGGTAAGTGTCCGTGTTATGTATCAATCAAGTCAATTTTTCTTTGATAGGAATCATTTCAATAAAATAAATTAGGGTCAGTCTTAAAACAATTTACCCTAGACTTCCTAGGCAAATCCATTTGATTATTAAAAATAAACCACTAGCCACTATGAGTCTAGTGCATATAATTATGTATATAATATATGTATAATATATGTACATATAGATATTTTATCTACATAGCGACCCGTTGGGAAATTTAATCAAATAAAGCCCTTTTAACTCAGTGGTAGAGTAACGCCATGGTAAGGCGTAAGTCATCGGTTCAAATCCGATAAGGGGCTTGGGGTTTTTTCAGAAAAGTACAATCATAGTATTCAGAAAATAGAGATATTTTTGTTTTTTGGAATAAAAAAAGTAACTAACTGGATACTGCGTTATCATTATACTGAGTTAGAGTTATAGTAGTTCTAGTTAGAAAGTGG